TTGATATTATTAGAAATGCCCAGAAAATATCATATTCGTGAAGCAGAAACATAGAAGCACTCCTATTAATGTGGAATATACCGAATTAGTTGATTCAAATTGGAATTCTCAATTCATCCATAACTACATTAGTCGAAACAACAATTTTGATCAAACCACATAGTTTCGTTTGTTTACTTGTTGTGGGTCATGTATCGTCTCAAGATTCATCCAATGGAATCCCACTTACACTTACTTCGATTCTATTTAGATATGGTGTAGACATATAATGCTATTATACAAATCAAACTCTCTCCTACCTTGCCTCGGGTTTTCTATCAAACAAAAAAAGGAATTAAGGAATTTTTTTGAAAGAATATTTTAAATAATATGAATTGAAAGTGAAATAATATTCAAACAATATTATTCAAATAAGATTAAACATAAAGAATTTCAATATTCTATTAATATAATAGAGCCAAAGAGGAGGTCTGGCCCATTTTTTCTCTCTCTCTCTTTTTTTTTTTCTTAGTGATTTAGAATATAGTCAGTAGTCAGATGTAATAGAATTTCTAGGAATTTCCATCTCGGGATTTATGGTATATTCTACGTGGCTGTGTTGGTGTATTCTTTTCATTAAGATCCGGATAGAGGATTATTGTTTCTATTGATTTGATACGGATACGAAAACGGAATGCATCGACCGATTCGATTCTCTCTCCCTGTCCCAGATTTATACTTAATTGATTTGATTCAATCCATTGAATTGTGAAGAACCCTTCCATATAAAAACTCGTGGGTTCCTATACCCAAATTAGGAAACTTTGGACCTGTACTACCCCGGCCCCGGCTTTACCCCCGAGTTAGAAGTCTTGAAAGAATCATTTCAGACCCATTTCTAGGACTAAAGATCGTGATTTGGAATGACTCGAAATACTTATTTATTTAATGTAATAATAACACCTAGCAGGACCAACCAACGAGTTAGGTTTCGTGACAACAAAAAACGTTTCTTTTGAAGCAAACCTACAAAATGGGGCATAGTTTAATGGTAGAGTCGGCTGAATCGTAAATGATTTACAGAAGATACTTCGAATGGAATCATGCGTTGTCGAACGATTCGATAGACAAAATCTCCCCATCCCAAAACCAACTCATAGAACATAGAAATAGAAGAGGGTGCGTTGATACATTTAGGACCAATTCATTGTCTCTAAAACAATGAATTGGGATTGTTGTTCTGCCAAAAGGCGATACGTCGGGGGATTCCTAACTCATCCAAGTTCAAATGGGCCCTAATCTTTTTAGATAAAGTCTGCATTGGTAGAATTGGAATGATGAACAAATTGGATTGGGTAAATTGGAATAAAAAAAAAGAAGTTATAAGTTTAAGTATTGTACAGAAAAATGACGACTTGCTTTGCTAAGCCGGTTATACAAAGAAAAGCCTATTGTACAATGAAACTTACCAAAGAGCTTCGTTTTTGAAACTCTGGCTTTTCTACAAATACAAGAACAAGAATAGGTTCTAGATAATGTGACTTACTATTAGATTGAATTTGGATTTGATTTGGTTGGGTCAGGTTGGAGTTTTTCTTGAGCCAGGCTCATGTTATGATTTTGACTTCATAAATTGACTTGGGTATACCAAAGCAAAGGTGTATCACTAAATCTTGGATCATGGACAAATAAAAGAGGAAAAAGGCCGTATGTCATTCACAGACGAAGATTAATGAAGAAGAATGGGTTTGTTTATCCGAGATTTGAAAATACCGATCCGATTGGATCCATTGGAATAAATTATTGTTTTCAAGCCCCGAGGGATCTCCGTGATCCTGTGGGAATGATTCCATTTCTATGGAACAATCAACCGGCCGGTCACACGCACTAATTAGGAAATGAATACAAAAATGTATAGGGCTATACGGACTCGAACCGTAGACCTTCTCGGTAAAACAGATCAAACTTATTATTATCGAAATGATTCGAACTGTTTCAAAGACCCAACATGCGTTTTTTTTTGCATTGGGCTCTTTCATTAACTGATAAAAAGATCGGCTAGTCTACCATATTTTTTCTTGACAGGAAGATAACGAGATGGCTCCATGTGCTCGGATTCATTATTTGAATTCTGATCCGGGAGCAATACCAAAGTGTTTCAAAGAAGGGTTACCCTGACGTAGGTCTGCCTCCGGCCTAGATCAACCTAAGTTAAATGGAGTCTCTATCAATCCGCCCCAAGAGTCAAATATGATACTTCATACACCTTAAAGTTCATAGGACGAAAAGAGGTTATTTTGAGGTCCTTATCCTCATTATGCCTAGCATTGAAGGGCCTGGGTATTCACCTTATCAATGATCAAACCAATGATGGGTTCTATTTGGTACCTGAATTGGCACCTGAATCGGACCGAACAAAATATTTGTCAGGCTATTGTTCTCTTGTTCCCTCGAATCCATGGAGTAAGACATCGATTTCTCAATAAGATCAATTCTGTTGATTGCATGATGGACTCCTCTG